AATAAAGATGCTTACTGTCTACTCTTGATTCAACACACTTCCACTGTAGTGTCCGAGTAGATACTTTTACTTTTTCCCCAATCATAGTTATATATTTTTATCAAAAATTGTTTATTTCTCTTGAAATCTCTTTCTTTAATGTTTATTTTTAGTTTTACACACGTCTTTTTTTAGGGGACCTACATCCATTATGTGGCATAGGGGTTACATCCCGTATAAACCTTAAAAGTATACCACTTCTACGAATAGCTCTTAATGCTGCATCTCTTCCGAGACCGGGACCTTTTATCATGACTTCTGCTCGTTGCATGCCTTGATCTGCTACTGTTCGAATAGCATTTGCTGCTGCGGTTTGAGCGGCAAATGGTGTCCCCCTTCGTGTACCCTTGAAGCCACACGAACCGGCAGAGGACCAACAAATCACCCGACCCCGTACATCTGTAACAGTCACAATGGTATTGTTGAAACTAGCTTGAACATAAATAACACCCTTTGGTATTTTACGAGGATGCTTACGCGAACCAATACGTCCATTTTTACGTGAACCAATTTTTGGTATAGGTTTTGCCATATTTTATTATTTTAAAAAATATAAGTCCGAAATATATGGATATATCCATTTCCTGTCAAAAACGGGTACTATTTTCTATCTTAATTTTATTCTATTTCTACTAAGATAGATTTGAAATATCTAGATTTTAAATATCAAGCAATAATATTTGTTATAATACTTATAACATAGAATAGATTCTAATATAGAATCTATACTATATTTTTGTTTTGATTTAATATTTAAGTGAATTAACTATTAATATAATACGATTTTTTGAATTGCAATATTTATTGATTTGTGCATTCGGTACTTTCTTTAAAAAAGAAAGCCCTTTTTTGTTTTGTGAAAATATTATCCTTGTCTTTGTTTATGTCTTGGATTTGAACAAATTACTATAATTCGCCCTCGTCTGCGGATCAATCGACATTTTTCACAAATTTTACGAACAGAGGCTCCTATTTTCATATTTCTCATTCCTTAACTTAATGCCGAATCTATTTATTGGAAGAAAATAGGGTTTCCTTATTACACTTTTTACTTTCTCGGTCATCGTATTGTATCGTCGTATACATAGAAAAGAATAGTACGTCGAATTTTCTTGGAAACATAGACCAGAATCTTATTTCAATTCTATTTTTTCTATTAAAGGAACCTGGAATATACCCTGAGAAGTTATTCAGTAATTAAATCTTTATGAATTTTTTTATTTCTATTCTAGTTAAATCCTCTTGACACATTCACTAATGTATTAGGATTAGAAGTAATATTAGAAATTTGTGTTTTCTCTCTCCTTTGACAAGAATGGATAGAAGTTTTTTATATAATTCGTATATAAGAATATCCGAAAAATTACCATATATAACATAAAACTTCTCCGCCGATTCTTTCTAACCGAGCCTCTCGATCTGTCATTATACCTCTAGAAGTAGAAAGAATTACAATTCCCATACCTCCTAAAATTCTAGGAATTCGTTGATAGTTAGAATAGATTCGGAGACCTGGTGTACTGATCCGTTTTAAATTTAAAAACGTTTTAGATGATCCTTTCCTATTTCTTCTATATCGTAGAGTTAAAACTAAAAAGTATTTGTCGTTTTCCCGATGTTTTCTGACGTTTTCAACAAAACCCTCTCGTAAAAGTATTTTAACAATGTTTTCAATAATATTACTAAGTGGTATTTGAACTGTTCTTTTTCTAGTCATGTCAGCATTGCGTATCAAGGTTATTATATCAGCGATGGTATCCTTACCCATGATAAATGAAAATGATTGTTGTTCCTTACTTTCAATATAATCAACGTGCTCCCCTTTTTTGATTCAATAAAATAAAATATCTAATTATTGAATATGAGAATATAATAATAATAATACTCTATATATAGAAAATCTTATTATAATCTAATAGGATTAATGTACATATATATAGAATATTCTCAAACTAAAAAAAAAATAGAATATTAGAAAATGAACTATTATACTAATTCAAAATTCTGAATTCTATTTTTTTATAGAATTCAGAATTTTGAATATATAAATAATAAATATATATATTTCATTCCTTTTTTTTCTATCTATAATATTATATATATTATATTATAATTTTGATTTATTTTTTGAAATATTAATTAAATTAATTATTTAATTATTAAATGATATACCTATATCATGATCTCGTATTATAATACCTCGGGTGCTAATGAAACTATTTTAGTAAAATTTAACTTTCTCAATTCTCGAGGTATTGCGCAAAAAATTCGAGTTCCTTTTGGATTTCCTTCTTTATCAATTACAACCGCAGCATTATCATCATACTTTATTATCATACCATTACTACGTTTAAGTTCTTTACAAGTACGTACAATTACAGCTCTGATCACTTCAGATCTTTCTAAAGGCGTATTTGGTACTGCTTTTTTGATTACAGCAACAACAATGTCACCGATATAAGCATACCGTCGATTACTAGCTCCTATGATTCGAATACACATCAATTCGCGAGCTCCACTATTATCGGCTACATTTAAATAGGTTTGAGGTTGAATCATATCATTTTTTTTTATCTTTCAGTCAAAAAGTTGAAGTAAAAAAAATATTCTGTGTTCAAAAAAAAAGAAACCCACAATTGCAATTTTTTTTTCATACTAAAGACCTCTTTCCTTCGAATGATTATTCTGAAAGAATGAATTGAGTTCGTATAGGCATTTTCGATGCTGCTATTGAAATAGCTTTTCGAGCTATAGTTTCTGAGACCCCACTCATTTCATAAAGTATTTTGCCGGGTTTAACGACAGCTACCCAATATTCGGGAGATCCCTTTCCCGAACCCATACGCGTTTCGGTAGGTCTTACTGTAACAGGTTTGTCTGGAAATATGCGTACCCATATTTGTCCACCCCGACGGACATTTCGTGAAATTGCCCGGCGCCCTGCTTCTATTTGTCTAGATGTGATCCAAGCGGGTTCAAGTGCCTGAAGAGCATATTTTCCGAAGCAAATACGATTACCTCGATAGGCTCTTCCTTTCATTCTTCCTCGATGTTGTTTACGGAATCTGGTTCTTTTAGGGTTATAGTTGATGGTTTTTTCTCAATTCCATCTCTATTACAGAACCGTACATGAGATTTTCACCTCATACGGCTCCTCACGAATGAATCGATTCCAAAATATTTAACCGATAAAAAAATATACAATAACATACATCCATTAGAAATTTGTATATCTTGCTTTTATATATATTGTTTTGGTATAAGATTCTAACGAATCCGTATTTGTCTTTTTTTTTATTATCATATCGGATTGGAAAAAATTTTGAAATAAAAAAAATTATCGCGGGCGGATATTTACTCTTTCATTATCAATTTCAGGCGTAATGTAGGGTTAGTCCACAATTCCTCAAAAAACAATGAATGATTCTTAGTTTCTTCCGCCATCCCACCTAATGAATTTTTAAGATTTGTTTTTTTTTTTACTTTTTTTTTTTTAATAAAAAAATTATCTTAGGTATTCACAGGTTCCTTCGTTCCCATCGCTTTTCGATTTATGGTTAGGTCTAAATTCTACAATGGAGCCTCTTTAATAAGATTTTATTTGAATAAAATTTTATTATTTATTTTATTTTGTTGAATCAACCTTCTCAGTTTTATTGATTCGCGGCTCTGAATTCGTTTATTCTAGGAATATATTTCATCCATTATGGATTAATTTTTAATATGGATGCTTTATTACACTACCTTTTATGAGATGGACCCATAGACCTTTACATATTAGAATTCTATATCATTGATATCTTTTCTTTCTTTCACCTCTTCATTTATCTGTATATTCTTATTGCTTTACAACTCATAATCAGATTCTTTTTTATTTCCGTTTTCAGTTGCTATAATTTAATTATATAACCTCATATATTATATCTTTATTTAGATTTTTTATTTGAACGGGTTCTTTATATCCAGATAATGCGAAGCGATGGGTAGGTTATTAGTTCTTTAGTTCTTTATTAAAAAATTCTACGAATTTTTGTTTTAATTGAACCACTCGAAAAAAACCAACGAGTCGCACACTAAGCATAGCAATTCCTTCACTATAAAATAATTATTAAAATTTTTTATTGAATCTTATAAAATTTGTCATTTATTCTTTTGGAATAAGAATATATTAAGAATTCCTCATTTTTTGTTTTATCCAAAGATGGAAGCTTAAAGATACCGAAAAGTTGATTATTCTTTGTTTAGAAATATCCAAACTTTGATCCCCAATACCCCATAAATAGTTCGAACTGGATAGGAACAATAATCAATTTTAGCTCGAATGGTTTGTAGAGGAACCCTACCTTCTCTGATCCATTCGACACGTGCAATTTCTTTTCCGTCGATACGTCCCGCAATTTGTACTTGAACTCCTTTTGTACCCGCCTGTTCAGCTAATTCTATAGCTTTTTTGATTGCTTTACGAAATGGAATTCTATTCTTTAATTGTCCGGCTATAAATTCTGCAAGAATATTAGGGTCTCTATAAGCATTTGGAATTCTTGTAATTGCAATGTTGAGTTTTCGGTTCACACAATTCAGTTTTTTTTGCACATTTATCTGTAATTCTTCGATTCTTCGAGGCTTACCCTCGATTAATAACTTGGGAACTGCCATATAGATTATGACTTGAATCAGATCGATTCTTTTTTTAATCTTTATACGTCCAATTCCCTCGACACCAGAGGATATTCTTATCGTTTTTTGTATATAATTCTTGATACAATCTCGTATTATTTTATCTTCTTTTAGATTCTCGGAATAATTTGTTGGTTGTGCAAACCAAATAGAATCATGACTTTGAGTTGTACCAAGTCTGAAACCAAGCGGATGTATTTTTTGTCCCATAATTCCTCACTACATATAAAATGATACGACTTATTTGTGTACTTTTTTATCTTTTTGTTATATATCTTTATCTTTATGACTCATTGACTTAGTTCGTTGAAATTTAGATTGTGACTAGCATTTGCTGCTGCAGAATAAACCAATTAAAAAAATGTTAACGACGAGATCTATTATCATTTTTCGCATATCCTAGGACGTTTCGAGTGGGTGAAAACTCTCCCAATTTATGACCTACCATACGATCTGTTATATAAATAGGTAAATGCTCTTTTCCATTATGGATAGCAATGGTATGCCCAATCATTGTAGGTATAATGGTAGATGCTCTGGACCAAGTTATTATTATTTCTTTTTCTCCTTTTGTGTTAAGCTTATTAATTTTTCTTAATAAATGATTCGCTACAAAAGGATTTTTTTTTAGTGAACGTCCCATAGTTAATTATCCCTCTTATAATTTACAAAAAAGTGAATTTTTCCTCTTATATTAAAAAAAAAAAATAAAATCATATTATTTAATGTGATAGTAAATCACTCTTTTATTTTTTTTTTTTTTTTTATTTTGTATTGTAAAGACGAAGAAACAAATTCGATTTTCTCTACTCTACTATTTATACTGTCTACTCTAACACTATTTACTACGGCGACGAAGAATCAAATTATCACTATATTTATTCCTTTTTCTACTTCTTCTTCCAAGTGCAGGATAGCCCCACGGAGTTACCGGTTTTTTTCTACCAATTGGAGCTCTCCCTTCACCACCCCCATGGGGATGGTCTACAGGGTTCATAACAACTCCTCTTACTACAGGGCGCCTACCTAGCCAACGTTTAGATCCAGCTTTGCCCAAACTTTTCTGGTTTACCCCAACATTGCCCACTTGTCCGACTGTTGCTGAGCATTTTTTAGATATCAAACGGACCTCTCCCGAAGGTAATTTTAATGTTGCCGATTTCCCCTCTTTTGCAATAAGTTTCGCTACAGCACCTGCTGCTCTAGCTAATTGTCCACCCTTTCCGAGTGTGATTTCTATATTATGTATGGCCGTGCCTAAGGGCATATCGGTTGAAGTAGATTCTTCTTTTTGATCAATCAAAATCCCTTCCCAAACTGTACAAGCTTCTTCCAAAGCATACGGCTTTCTGGATGTAGATAATGATATCTATACAGATGGATCTTCTATAATCGTAGAATTCGTATTCTTATATATATATGGCATAATTATAATTTAATACCGCATGAGTGGATATATTTATAATATAGGAATTAGGAATCAAAATCTGCATCTGCCGAATCACTCGTGTTATGATCTTCTACATCCTAGGTCTTCGCGTTCCTTCATCTGGCTTATGTTCTTCATGTAGCATTCAGACCGAATGACTCTATGAAATTACGTCGCTACTTCCACATAGTACGGGTAACGTAGGAGACATTTCTATTAATCCCTGGGGGAATCCTTAGAATTACCACAGCTTAGCTTTCAATTTGCCTCTGACCATCAAATGAAATGTGAATAACCCTTGTCTCCTCCCCTCTTTGAAACAAGTGTCGCTTCTTGTTCTGTCGGTGCTTGAAACAATTTTGTCTTCTCCATATTACTAGATATCTAGGGTCAATAATTTTATATGAGGAACTACTGAACTCAATCACTTGCTGCCGTTACTCTTCAGTTTTCTGTTGAAGTCTATCCTGTAGAGGTACTCTAATTGGATCAGTGATCGATTTCTAGGTTTCGCCGTAAACCTAATTGGTTACTTCCAATTACGTAAATCAATAGTTCAAACCGCACTCAAAGGTAGGGCATTTCCCATTTTTATAGGAACTTCTGTACCATAAACAATGGTATCTCCAATTCTAGCCCCTCTCGGGTGTAAAATATATCTTTTCTCACCATCCCCATAGTGTATGAGACAAATATATGCATTTCGATTAGGGTCGTATTCTATAGTTACAATTCTACCATATATGTCTTTGTCATTCCGTCGAAAATCTATTTTCCGGTATAGACGCTTATGACCTCCCCCTCGATGCCCTGCGGTAATGATTCCTCTGGCATTTCGTCCTTTACCACAACGACGCTTTCCATAAATCAAACGATTTCGTGAATTGGATTTCACTTTACTGTCTACGGCTCCATTGCGTGTGCTCGGGGTAGAAGTTTTGTATAAATGTATCGCCATGCTATTTAGTGTTTTTTAATTTAAGTTCTTTTCTTTCTAAGAGGTGGAATAGAATAACCCGGTTGAAGCGTAATGATCATACGTTTGTAATGCATTGTATGTCCCTTAATAGATCGCACTCTTCTACCCTTTATCGGGAGTCTATGACTATTCATAGCTATTACCTTGACACCAAAGAAGAGTTCGACCCATTGCTTTATTTCTGTTCTAGTTGATCCCGATTCGACATTAAAAGTATATTGATTTTTCCCCAATAACCGAATACTTTTGTCTGTAAAAACTGCATATTTTATTCCATTCATAAATATATTTTCTTCCCTATGAGTTCTAGTCTCAATAAGACTACTAGTTTTTTTATTGTTCATATATATATATATATTTATCGAATATACCACACCAATTCGTTATGTATGGATGATGAGATTCCATTGATACAGATCCAATCATTCTTTTTTCTCTGATAGATGGTCTGGATTCAAATCCTACTGAGAGGTCCAGTAGAGATCAGAAATTATTTCAATTAATTAAATTAAATTAATTATAATAAATATATATCTATTTATATATAGAAATTATTTAAATTAATTATTTAAATAATAATCTAATTGAAGTTTAATAATTAAAAAATAATAATCTAATTGAAGTAAAGTTATAATCAATTTATTTAAATTATTTATTTAATTAAAAAAATAATTAATTAATAATAATAATCTAATTGACGTTTAATAATTAAAAAATAATAATCTAATTGAATTTTAGTAATTCTTCTTTTTGGAAAGAGGGTTTCATTGGGGTGCATCCAGTAGGAATTGAACCTACGACTTCGCCAATTATGAGTTGGGCGCTTTAACCATTCAGCCATGGATGCTTCGGGGGAATCCTCGTACCTGGTGAATAACCAAATTCCAATTGAAGTGAAATCTTTTAGATAAATCAATGCATTAAAGGAGGTTTAAATACAAATGCATAAATTCAAATACTGGGTTTTCGAATTGAGAGAGATATTTAGAGAGATCCGGAATTCTCGCGATTTCTTATATTCATGGACTCAAATAAATTCAGCGGTATCTTTCATTCACATTTTTTTCTATCAAGAGAGTTTTATCAAACTCTTGGACTCCAGAATTTGGAGTATCCTACTTTCACGCAATTCACAGGGTTTAACAAGGAATCGGTATTTCACGATCAATAATGTAGTATTCTTTGTAGTAGCGATCCTTCTATATCGTATTAACAATCGAAAGATGATCGAAAGAAAAAATTTCTATTTGACAGGACTTCTTCCTATACCTATGAATTCCATTGGACCCAGCAATGATAATAGATTGGAAGACTCAAAAGATTCAACCAATATAAATAGGTTGATTGTCCCGCTCCTGTATCTTCCAAAAGGAAAAAATATATCTCAGAGATCTTTTTTCTCTGATAGATGGTCAGAACTTCATCTGGATTCAAATCCTACTGAAAGGTCCAGTAGAGATCAGAAATTATTAAAGAAAGAAGAAGATGTTTCTTTTCTTTTTTCCAGGCGATCGGAAAATAAAGAAATAGAAAATATAGTCAAAATAAGTATGTATTTACAAAAGACTGTCTCAATTCATCCTATTTCATCCGATCCAGGATGTAATATGGTTATGAAGGATGAACTTGACAGTTCCTATAACATTTCCTTATTGAACAAAAACCCACTTTTTGGTTTATTGCATCTATTCCAGTACCGGAACAGAGGGGAATACATGTTAAACCACTATTTGGAATCAGAACAGAGATTTCACGAACTAGCGGATCTATTGAATCTATCAATAACCGAGCCGTACTTGGTGTATCATAAGCGATTTTCTTTTTCTATTGATTCTTTCAAATTGGATCCAAAACGATTCTTAAATGAGGTATTCAGGAATGAATCAAAAAAGAAATCTTTATTGGTTCTACCTCCTCTTTTTTACGAAGAGAATGAATCTTTTTATCAAAGGATCATAAAAAAATGGGCCCGCACCTCTTGTGGGAATGATTTGGAAAATTCAAAACCAAAAATAGTGGTATTTACTAGTAACAACATAATGGAGGCAGTCTATCAATATAGATTGATCCAAAATCTGATTCAAATACAATATAGTATCTATAGGTACATAAGAAATGTATGGAATCAATTCATTAAAAAGAATAGATTCGATCGCAACTTCGAATATGGAATTCAAAGGTATCAGATAGAAAAAGATACTATGAATCATAGAACTATAATGAAATACACGATCAACCAACATTTATCAAATTGGAAAAAGAGTCAGAAGAAAAGGTTCGATCCTATTTGTTGGATTTCTCGAACCGAGGGGTCCTTTAATTTTAATAGGGATCCTAATGCATATAGATATAAATGGTCCAACGGAACCAAGAATTTCCAGGAAAATTTGGACCATTTCATTTCCGAGCAGAATAGCCGTTTTCAAGTAGTGTTTGATCGATTACGTATTAATAAATATTCAATGAATTGGTCTGAGGTTATCGACAAAAAAGATTTATCTAAGTCACTTTTTTTCTTTTTGTCCAAGTTTCTTCTCTTTTTGTCTAACTCACTTCCTTCTTTCTTTGTGAGTTTCGGGAGTATCCCCGTTCATAGGTCCCAGATCCACATCTATGAATTGAAAAGTCCGAATGATCCACTCTGTAATCAGTTGTTAGAATCAATAGGTCTTCAAATAGGTAATTTGAAAAAAAGTAAACCCTTCTTATTGGATGACTACCATACTTCCCAAAAATCGAAATTATTTATCAATGGAGGACCAATATCACCATTTTTTTTCAATAAGATACCAAATAGGATGACGGATTCCTATTTCTCAAAGATATCCCAAGGTCAAGACAATTGGTTGAATCCCGTGAAACCGTTTAATAGAAGTTCATTGATATCCTCTTTTTATAAAGCAAATCGACTGCGATTCTTGAATAATCCATATTATTTAGGCTTCCATTGGAACACAAGATTCTCTTTTTATGTGGAAAGGGCCTCTATCAATAATTATGATTTTCTGTATGGCCAATTCCTCAATATCTTGTTCAGTCGAAACAAAATATTTTCTTTGTGCAGCGGTAAAAAAAAACATGCTTTTTTGGAGAGATATACTATTTCACCAATCGAATTACAGGTATCTAACATTTTAATACCTAAGGATTTTCCACAAAGTGGTCACGATAGAACTAGTTACTCGATCGCAGACATTTCTGGAGCACCTCTAACAGAGGAAGAGAAAGTCCATTTTGAAAGAATTGATTGTCAACCTCTTTCAGATATGAATCTACCAGATTCAGAAGGGAAGCACTTGCATAAGTATCTAAATTTCAATTCCAACATGGGTTTGATTGAAACTCCATATTCTGAGAAATCTTTCCCAGCCGAAAAGAGGAAAAAACGTAGTCTTTATGTAAAAAAATCCCTTGAGAAAGGGGAGATGTATAGAACCTTTCAAAGAAATAGTGTTTTTTCAACTCTCTCCAAATTGAATAGATTCCAAAGATATATACCATGGTTACTTACCTCGACAGGGCACAAATATCTAAAATTAATATTTTTAGAGACTTTTTCAGACCTAGTGACGATACTAAGTAGTAGTAAAAAATTTCAAAAATTTATATCCATTTTTCATGATATTATGCATGGATCAGATATATTATCGGGAATTATTCAGAAAAAATTGTGTCTTTCACAATGGAATCTGATAAGTGAGATTTCTAGGAAGTCTTTCCATAATCTTCTGCGCGAAGAAATTTTTCATCGAAATAATGAGTCACCATCGACACATCTGAGATCGCTAAATATTTGGGAGTTCTTCTATTCAATCCTTTTCCTTCTTCTTGTTACTGGATATCTCATTTTTACACATCTTCTCTTTGTTTCTCGATTCTATGGTGAGTTACAGACAGAGTTCCAACAGGTCAAATCTTTTATTATTCCTTCCTACATGATTGAGTTGCGAAAACTTCTGGATAGGTATCCTACATCGGGACTTAATTCTTTCTGGTTAAAGAATCTCTTTCTAGTTGCTACGGAACAATTAGGAAAGTTTATAGAAGAAAGACGAGGTTCTGCTTCTGGCAGTGGTGGTGCCATTTATGAGGTCAAATCCATACGTTCTAAGAAGAAAGATTTTAATCTCATCGATCTCATAAGTATTATACCAAATCCCATCAATCGAATAGCTTTTTTGAGAAATACTAGACATCTAAGTCATACAAGTAAACTGCTATATTCCTTCATAAGAAAAAGAAAAAAGGTAAATAGTGATTGGATTGATGATAAAATAGAATCCTGGATCTCGAACAGTGATTTGATTGCTGATAAAGAAAGAGAATTCTTGGTTCAGTTCTCTACCTTAACGGCAGAAAAAGGTATTGATCAAATTCTATTGAGTCTGACTCATAGTGATCATTTAGCAAAGAATAACTCTGGTTATCAAATGATTGAACAACCGGGAACAATTTACTTACGAAATTTAATTGACATTCATAAAAAGGATCTAATGAATTATGAGTTCAATCCATCCTGCTTAGCAGAAAGACGGATATTCCTTGCTCATTATCAGACAATCACTTATTCACAAACCCCGCGTGGAGCTAGTAGTTTTGATTTACCATCCAATAGGAAACCCTTTTCGCTCCGCTTAGCCCTACCCCTAGGAGGGGGTATTTTAGTGATTGGTTCTATAGGAACTGGACGATCCTTTTTGGTCAAATACCTCGCGAAAAACTCTTATGTTCCTTTCATTACAGTATTTCTGAACAAGTTCCTGGATAACCATCCTAAGGGTTTTAATATTGATGAGAATGATAGTGAAGAGAAAATTTTTGATGAAAAAGAGGGTACCATTTACAGTCTTTTACCTAGTAACGAGAGTGAGGATAGTTACTATAGTTATGATAGTGATGATAGTGAGGATTTCGACCGTGACCTTGATAGGAAGCTCAAGTTTATAACTATGAAGGATGTGCTACCTAGGGATCTTATACCGGACATAGACCGATTTTTGATCACCCTTCAATTCGAATTAGCAAAAGCAATGTCTCCTTGTATAATTTGGATTCCAAACATTCATGATCTGAATATGAATGAGTCCAATGACTTATCCCTCGGTCTATTAGTGAACTATCTTTCTAGGGATAGTCAAAGATGTTCCACTAGAAATATTCTTGTTATTGCTTCGACTCATATTCCCCAAAAAGTAGATCCTGCTCTAATCGCTCCGAATAAATTAAATACATGCATTAAGATACGAAGGCTTCTTATTCCACAACAACGAAAGCACTTTTTTACTCTTTCATATACAAGGGGATTTCACTTGGAAAAGAAAATGTTCCATACTAATGGATTTGGGTCCATAACGATGGGTTCCAATGTACGAGATC